TTTATGTATCAATCCTTACATCCCCTACCACAGGTGGGGTGACGGCCAGCTTTGGTATGTTGGGAGATATCATTATTGCCGAACCCAATGCTTACATTGCATTTGCGGGTAAAAGAGTAATTGAACAAACATTGAATAAGACAGTACCTGAGGATTCACAAGTGGCTGAATATTTATTCCATAAGGGCTTATTCGATCCAATCGTACCACGTAATCCTTTAAAGGGCGTTCTGGGTGAGTTATTTCGGCTACATGCTTTCTTTCCTTTGAATAAAAATTAGATCGATCAAGTAGAGCCTTAGAGTCTTAATTTAATAAGAGTATTAATTTATTAAAACTTAATAAAATTTTTTATGTGTGGTGATCAAGTAGTTATTTAATTTATAGGAATCAAATATAGGAATCAAAGTAAAAATACGAAGAATGGATTTTTTCTTTGGTAACATAAGATTTAATTGTAGAAAGAATCATCCAGATCATCTTTTTATCGATATTCCTGGTTACTAACCAGGAAATCCCTATTAAAAAAAATAAAAGAGTGAATTCTTTCTTCCGTGAAATTGGTTAACAAGGTCTTGCATCTTTCTATATCTCCCAAAAATCACCCCCCACTAAAAATCCTTTTTGTTGGGTCGTATTATTATAATGAATTCTTTGAGAATTTGTAATAAATCCTTTCTTTAGTAAATTTTATAAAATTATTAAATTTATAAGACAAGAACAAGATAATAACTAATAATACGAATAATATAAAGGGTGGATTATCATACATATATTTCATGTAGAAACATGTAGAAAGATTTATAGGTCCATTTATTTACATATTTATTGGATTTTATTAATTAATATATATTTATTAAAACATATACTTATATACTCCCTATTAAGTATATATACTCACTTAGGTATACTTAGTATAATATAACAATTATATATGAATTATAATATATCTTTATAACAATATAAGGATAAAGTTAAAATATTAATATAAAACAATAAATATAACAATAAATAACAGGTACAAATATTAAATCGAGGTACCCATTCTATGATAACTCTCAACAGCTTCCCCTCAATTTTTGTGCCTTTAGTGGGCTTAGTATTTCCGGCAATTGCAATGGCTTCTTTATCTCTTTATGTTCAAAAAAACAAGATTTTTTAGATACAATAAGGACGAATCTTTTTTTTTTCAAGACTTACTTGGATCATAACACGGATATCTATTTAGTAGAATATGGTATAACATGTGGCTTCCTTCGGTCATAAGCTCTTATGTATGTATAAACATGATATTATGGGTAAATGAATTATCACTATTTTCAAATAGATCGGGATCGGGGAGAATTTCTGAAATGTAAAGTAAATATATCTATATGTATTCGGAAATCATGTGAAAGGGATGTTACTATTTTAGTTTGGACCTAAGAAATTCGATGAATTACCCCTAAACGTTCACATCATAATAGTGCTGGTTGATGAGAGTTACTTCGGAAACAAAAAAAAGTAAAATAAAATTTATTTTTGTTATTCTCCCAATTCCAATAAAATGCAACTAGGTCTAGTTATAGTATGAGTTGGCGATCAGAACGTATATGGATAGAACTTATAGCGGGGTCCCGAAAAACAAGTAATTTCTGCTGGGCCTTTATTCTTTTTTTAGGTTCATTAGGGTTTTTATTGGTTGGAACGTCCAGTTATTTTGGTAGGAATTTTATATCTTTATTTCCTTCTCAGCAAATAATTTTTTTTCCACAAGGGATCGTGATGTCTTTCTATGGGATCGCAGGTCTTTTTATTAGCTCCTATTTGTGGTGCACAATTTCGTGGAATGTAGGTAGTGGTTATGATCGATTCGATATAAAAGAGGGCGTAGTGTGTATTTTTCGTTGGGGATTTCCTGGAAAAAATCGTCGCATATTCCTCCGATTCCTTATGAAAGACATTCAGTCCATCAGAATAGAAATTAAAGAAGGTATTTATGCTCGTCGTGTCCTTTATATGGAAATCAAAGGCCAGGGGGCCATTCCCTTGACTCGTACTGATGAGAATTTGACTCCACGAGAAATTGAGCAAAAAGCTGCTGAATTGGCCTATTTCTTGCGTGTACCAATTGAAGTATTTTGAAAAAAGGAACTGAAGAATGAATACTTTGCAAGAGAGAAAAAACTCAAGAATCCTCGTTTTTTTATATAGCATAACTTAACTGAAGTTTCTTCAGAACGCTTATTCGAACCAAAGCAAACGCTACGAAATAATTCTAAAACAAAATTGTTTGTGTCCACAATTTTTTTATGCGTATGTAAACCCACTTAACTCAATTCAGTAACAAATCTAAATACTAGATTCATCATATATTAAAACAAAACATTTCATAATAAATCATAATATAATAAAGTAAAGAATTTTTTTTTTAGAAATATTTGATATTTTGATAGAACGGGAGTTCTTTCGTCTCGCAATCCGACTACTATTAATTTGAAGTGGGCTTTTTCTTATTCTATTTCTGTATTCTTTCTAAATTCAAGGACTAACCACTGTACTGAATCACAAAAAAAATCGGAAATAGATTCATGGGCTCGATAACTTGTAATAGAACTTATGCTTGATAGAAATATTAGTATCGTATAGAGTCGACGAACGAGGTGCGTTCAGTAAAAATTAAAAAATTCACAGACGAAAAAATGGCAAAAAAGAAAGTATTAATTTCCCTTCTATATCTTGCATCTATAGTATTTTTGCCTTGGTGGATCTCTCTCTCATTTAATAAAAGTCTGGAATCTTGGGTTACAAATTGGTGGAATACTAGGCAATCCGAAATCTTTTTGAATGATATTCAAGAAAAGAGTATTCTAAAAAAATTCATAGACTTAGAGGAACTCCTACGTTTGGACGAAATGTTAAAGGAATACCCGGAAGCACATTTACAAAAGCCTCGCATCGAAATCTACAAAGAAACGATCCAATTGATCAAGATGCACAATGAGGATCGCACGCATACAATTTTACACTTCTCGACAAATATAATCTGTTTCGTTATTCTAAGTGGTTATTCTATTATAGGTAATGAAGAACTTGCTATTCTTAACTCTTGGGTTAAAGAATTCCTATATAACTTAAGCGACACAATAAAAGCTTTTTCTATTCTTTTATTAACTGATTTATGTATAGGATTCCATTCGCCCCACGGTTGGGAACTAATGATTGGCTCTGTCTACAAAGATTTTGGATTTGCTCATAATGATCAAATTATATCCGGTCTTGTTTCTACTTTTCCAGTCATTTTAGATACAATTTTTAAATATTGGATCTTTCGTTATTTAAATCGTGTATCTCCTTCACTTGTAGTGATTTATCATTCAATGAATGACTGAAAAATGATTGAACGATCCAATTATAATATTTGTTACTTTGTGGATAAGCAAAACATTCAAAATTGTACTTATTCTTTCTACCCATCCAAGGGATTCCTTCAATATTCCAGTAAAATTATTTATATTTAAGTAAATAGCAAAATTATAGATAGGGAACTATACTAGCGACCTGCCTAATTTTATTGTATAAATTTTCGGGATCAATGATTGGACCATGCAAACTAAAAATACCTTTTCTTGGATAAAGAAAGAGATTACTCGATCCATTTCCGTATCGCTCATGATATATATAATAACCCAGGCACCCCTTTCAAATGCATATCCCATTTTTGCACAGCAGGGTTATGAAAATCCACGAGAAGCGACTGGCCGTATTGTATGTGCCAATTGCCATTTAGCTAATAAACCCGTGGATATCGAGGTTCCACAAGCGGTACTTCCTGATACTGTATTTGAAGCAGTTGTTCGAATTCCTTATGATCTGCAACTGAAACAAGTTCTTGCTAATGGTAAAAAAGGAGCTTTGAATGTAGGGGCTGTTCTTATTTTACCCGAGGGGTTTGAATTAGCCCCTCCCGATCGTATTTTGCCCGAGATAAAAGAAAAGATAGGAAATCTGTCTTTTCAGAGCTATCGCCCCACTAAAAAAAATATTCTTGTGATAGGTCCTGTTCCTGGTCAGAAATATAGTGAAATCACCTTTCCTATTCTTTCCCCGGACCCCGCTACTAAGAAAGATGTTCACTTCTTAAAATATCCCATATACGTAGGCGGGAACAGGGGAAGGGGTCAGATTTATCCCGACGGGAGCAAGAGTAACAATAATGTTTATAATGCTACAGCAGCAGGTATAGTAAGCAAAATCATACGAAAAGAAAAGGGGGGGTACGAAATAACCATAGCGAATGCATCGGATGGACGTCAAGTGGTTGATATTATCCCTCCAGGACCGGAACTTCTTGTTTCAGAGGGCGAATCCATCCAACTTGATCAACCATTAACGAGTAATCCTAATGTGGGTGGATTTGGTCAGGGGGATGCGGAAATAGTACTTCAAGATCCATTACGTGTCCAAGGTCTTTTGCTATTCTTGGCATCTGTTATTTTGGCACAAATCTTTTTGGTTCTTAAAAAGAAACAGTTTGAGAAGGTTCAATTGTCCGAAATGAATTTCTAGATCCGCGGATTTATCAACATCAAGCTCTAAAAATAAACAAATTTTTGTTGGCAATTATGTTATGTAATTATGTATAATCAAAAAAATTTTGCTTGTTTATATTCTTTCTTCTACCGGATTTCGGGAATTACTTATACCGCATTACTGGTCATAGTATATTGTGAAGAAGACTATTTGATTTTACTTAACTCTTCTTTATTTCTTTGTTTTTTCAATCCAAATTCAAACGGTATGATATAGAACGAATCAATAGTTTTATATTTGAATAGAATCAAAACAAAAGATAAATAAGCGGAGAATATAAACCAAAGTATAAATGAGAGGAACAAAGGATTTTAGGGGGGATTGTTCGTCTACTAGTCCTTGACACAAGAAACGGAATTTTCCACAACCCTTTCTTGTGTCGAATTAATAATGATTCTCGATCCCATTCGTAAAAATTTTCTATTTTT